GGTTCGAAAAACTTGCACAAACCTCCTTTATATAATATACGGGACGATGTTCCTATGTATTCTTCAGGCCCTTTCTTCAATTAGTTGTTAATGTGAATGAACCATAACTATGTAGTCCTATTCCTAATAGATTGACCCCAAAATAGCATATCCAAATTATAAGAAATCCTATAGAAGCCACAATTGCCGAATCCACACCCTGAAAGCTCTGATTTGTTCTACTATGTAAATAAATCGCGAATATGGTCCAAGTAATAAATGCCCAAGTTTCCTTGGGGTCCCAATTCCAATAAGACCCCCATGCCTCATTAGCCCATACTGCTCCCGAAAGAATACCTATGGTTAAAAAAGTAAACCCTAGACTAATGACACGATAACTACACTGATCTAATTGTTGAGTTAATTGATATCTGTGATAATTTATAAATGAAAGAAAAGAAGTGTTTTGTAAAACACTTCTTTTTTCATTCACAAAGGAAAATGACCCAATTAATAAATGATTGCTTTTGCGAGGAATATCTAGGTTTTTTCGAAATGTAATGACTAAAAGAGCTACGGATAATAACGATCCACATAAAAGAGCTGCATAACTCAATAACATCATACTTACGTGCATCATTAACCACTGGGATTGTAGAGCAGGTACTAATATTGCAGATTGATGCATTTCGGTTGAAAGACCCGAAGTGGCAAAGCCTTGGGTAAAAATAGCACTTGGCGCGGTTATTGCGCTTAAATAACTTTTCTGATTCCGTCTTTTAGGAAACATATGAATAATGGAGAAACTCCACGAAAGAAACATTAAAGATTCATATAAATCGCTTAACGGCAAATGTCTCGAATAAATCCAACGAGTAACTAATAATCCTGTTATACAGAAAAAGGTAGCCATCATGGCTTTTTCTGACAAATCAAATAGTACTACGGTTTGATGGACTAATAAGGTCATCAAATGAATCGTAATAACAATTGAAATGATAGAAAAAGAGATGTGAGTTAATATATGTTCTAAAGTGGCAAATATCATAATTTTTTTTTTATGGGGGTATCCCCAATTACGGAATGGAAATCCGGAATTGAATTCATTATAGGATCTATTGTGCCTTTTTTAGAGGATGCCGCCACTCGGACTCGAACCGAGATGCTCTAGCACTGCTTCCTAAGAGCAGCGTGTCTACCAATTTCACCATGGCGGCTTCATCGAAATAATCATAGTCCATATGATGTTCAATCGTCGAGATTGAGGGATTTAATGCAATCTATTTTAGGAAATGTTAGAATCGATGAATAAAGACCCGTTCAAATAAATATTTAAACGCTCAATAATCCTTAGTATCGTGGCAGGAGGTCATTTTAAACAGCGGGCTTTTCCGTATTATAAGTTCTTCTGGAATAGTTGGAACTAGACGATTATGCCCTGAGTCCGGGTATAGAACTAATAATTTTTTTTTTTTCTCCTTTTTTGACGATTCATTTCTCATTTCTCATTTATCTGATTTGATAGATCCGAAACGAAAAAGATTCATTTTTCAATGAACAAAATAAAACAATATTTTTTATATATCACAACTTCATCACTACATCCAAAGGATTTCTATAAAAATTTGGATAGTTTGGTATCAAAGATGTATTAATGATTGGGATCTTCATTGTATACATAACATAATTTGTGTGAGGATTTACCAAACCATTAGGTATTGGGCCGGGCATATCGTATAACAAAAGGGTTTCAATCTTTATTGGAATTCTACTGTATGTACTTTATGTACTTTAACTTAGAAAATAAAAATTAAACTGATAAGATCTCTTTATATATAGATTTGAAATCTAATATTAATAGATAAAATAATTTAGATATTAGATCTAGATATATCGATTGATCGATCCTCCAGCTCAAACATGGGATAGGATCCATTGGGTGGGGTTGGATTACGTAAGATTGACTCATTCTTTAGTACATAAATATCGATCTAAATGGGATCCTGGCAGTTTTATTATTTTTTTTTTTTTTTTTTTCTGTTCGAAATAAGAGGGAGTCCTTGTAGATATGTAGTGATTCAGAGAGCTACAAATCAAAGTTTTAAAATGTATATTTTAATCAATTAGTTTCAATAATCCATTGACTTTGACTATGAATCTTATCCCCGCCTTACTTTGGAACAAAAAGGGGGCTCTAACCTCGTTCATACTTGTTTCAGATTTTCCAAAAATCTTAATGATGTATAACTATTGGAGATACATAATCCAATAAGCCAATCCCTTCCTAAGAAAAAAAGTAAGAGTTTTGTTATTGTGAAAAATGAATCGATGGGGAAAGTTACAATCCCCATCTCGCGAATTATAAAAACCAATCAATGAAAGGTGAAACCTTGTATTTTGTGTCTAACTACTTCTTTCTTTTTTTTTTTTTTCAAACAAAAAAAGAAATCATTTTTAGAACCTAGTATACAGAATAATTTGTATTCTACATACCACAACAGCTAGTTCTATCTCATATTGATGAGTTCAAAACATTAGTTAATGTGAATTCTTCATCTTAGAAATTTAATCATCCAATTCATCGAGTCATGCTGATTCAGATTCAGATCATTCCAAGGCTTTATTACTTGTTTGTCGCACAAAAAAACTTTTTGAATGCCCGGTAGAAATAGATTTAGCTAAAGATAAAGCTTTTGCCGCGGCCTGATATCCCCTTCCTTTCCAAATATTTCTACGAATATGCTTTTTTGACAGAGAAGTACGTTTCTTTGGAACCGCCATTTCAAAATAAAAGGGTCACTCATTTTTATAGTTGGACGTGAAAGACATTTATTGTTCAATTCAAAATAGATTGTTCTTTCCATTAACTATTCATTATCTATCTTTATTCCATAGCCGATACTTATGCTTACTTCATAACATAGAAAAGTATGGATACAGATAGATGAGCATCGCATATGGTATCATTAAGGATAAAAAAAGAAATGAAATAGAAGAAAAAAGAAAAAACGATATGATTTTCAAGGGAATTTTTTTTTTTTAACATTTCCATTACATCCAATGTTCGAAGAAAGAATAATTTGTACTGATTGGGGGATTCATATCTTTATTCAATCTATGTCTACGGGTGGGATCTACTACCGTTGAATCGGATGCCATTGATAAGAATTAAAAAGGTTCCAATTCATATCTCAGTCTATTTAGATAATATATATATATTATAAATGTTATATTTAATAAATCGAAAAGCTTAAGAACCCTTTCCTAATTTAGGAAACCAATAATGAATGTAACCTTTTTCTATTAATTGATCAAGCTCGGAGATAGAGTCCACATAATTAAAATGGAAATTAAATCAAAGTAGTTAATCCCTTAAACAATACATTACTTGATAAAATAAAGGGAATTTGAGTAATTTCTCATTTTAGTTCTATGCGAAGTGACAAGTATTCTAGGATTTTTCATAAACACATAAACATAAGTTTGTTTTATTGGACTAGAAGCCAATCAATTCCAGAATTAGTTAATGACTCCGAAGAAACTAAAAAAAAACTAGGTTTATTGGATCGAGTTATTGGCAGATCCTACGATGCATATCAGAATTACGATACATATCAGAATAAAGTACTTGAATTTTTGGTATCATTCTTTTTCCTTACTATAATTGATATAAATATGGATAGAAATCACCGTATCGTATGTATATAGTAGAATAATTGAAAATTTCATATTTTTTATCTTAATAAATATCTTCGTTAATAACTAGGTAGTAGCTTTTAACTAGTAACTTGGTTATTTGAAGAATTATAACTTCTTCATTTGAATTTTTTGTTTTTTTTTTTTTTTTCAATAGTTTGGAAAGAATCAGAATAATTAAGAATGAAAAATAATATTTGAGTTCTTTATATATCTTGTATATCTTGATTTTTTTTTTTTATTTATTTGATTATTGCTCCTTCCGGAAGAAATAAGGGCTGGTGAATGGGAAACAATTAATAAGAATAAAAAAAGAAAGTTTGATTTTCTTATGGAACATACATATCAATATGCATGGATCATACCTTTCGCTCTACTTCCAGTTACTATGTCAATAGGGTTGGGACTTCTGCTTGTTCCGACCGCAACAAAAAATTTGCGTCGTATGTGGACTTTTCCTAGTGTTTCATTGCTAAGTATAGTTATGGTTTTTTCGTCCGATCTGTCTATTCAACAGATAAATGGCAGTTCTATCTATCAACATCTATGGTCTTGGACCATCAATACTGATTTTTCCTTAGAGTTCGGCTACTTGATCGATCCACTTACTTCTATTATGTCAATACTAATCACTACGGTTGGAATCATGGTTCTTATTTATAGTGACAATTATATGTCTCATGATCAAGGATATTTGAGATTTTTTGCTTATATGAGTTTTTCCAATACTTCCATGTTGGGATTAGTTACTAGTTCCAATTTGATACAAATTCATATTTTTTGGGAACTAGTGGGAATGTGTTCGTATTTATTAATAGGTTTTTGGTTCACACGACCGGCTGCCGCAAATGCTTGTCAAAAAGCGTTTGTAACTAATCGTGTAGGGGATTTTGGGTTATTATTAGGAATCTTAGGTTTTTATTGGATAACAGGGAGTTTCGAATTTCGAGATTTGTTTGAAATCTTCAATAACCTGATCCGTAATAATGGGGTCAACTCTTTATTTGCTACTCTGTGTGCCTCCCTATTATTCGTCGGTGCAGTTGCTAAATCCGCACAATTTCCCCTTCATGTATGGTTACCTGATGCCATGGAGGGGCCTACTCCTATTTCGGCTCTTATCCATGCTGCTACCATGGTAGCAGCAGGCATTTTTCTTGTCGCTCGATTTCTTCCGCTTTTCACAGTCATACCTTACATAATGAATCTCATTTCTTTGATAGGTGTAATAACGGTACTATTAGGAGCTACTTTAGCTCTTGCTCAAAGAGATATTAAGAGAAGTTTAGCCTATTCTACAATGTCTCAATTGGGTTATATTATGT